GTTATAAATGTTTAATTTTTTAGCATTGAGAAATTCTTAAAATTTTTAATAGAGGTTTTTAGGCTAAAATTTGGGGATATTTGTGTTAAACATAAAATGCAATGTGCATGTATATATATACAATGCGGATGGCTAACCCATATCTCAAATTCGTTGGCTGGCACGTTCTCGAACCTTCCTTGGTTTCGGGGTTTGACAAGGATAACAGGATTTGCTGAGCGTAGGGGGTAGGGGGGTTTGTCGCGCGTAAGCCAAAAGGGGGGGCATCTATATAAGGATAAGTTGAAGAAGTGATGTATATGTTATGCACTTGAGATATTAATATGTAATTCTTAAGTTATGTCATTTAATAATTAACCTACTTTAACTTATGCAAGGAATAACTCCACCTTAATCTAATATTTGTGCTTGCACTCTGAGATGCAAAATGAAAGGAAACCTAAAAAAGAGAACCCTATGCATATAAAAGAATGCCCGGCATGTTGGGTAACGAGGAGTATGTAATTACACCATTAATCAGATGCCAGTATAATTATCCGAGGGTGGAGTAAATAAAGTTATGTACCTGAAATAGGAACCAGATACCAGGAATAGTTCACAGTGTGCGACCCCCACATGTTGTGTCCCTGATTCTATCATTAATAGTATGCAATTATATCAACCAGTTGGTGGTCTCTTACTACATTAATAATTTTAAGATAAATCTTAGCTGGGAAATTCAAGGAAAAATTTGAGTGCCATGTTTAAGGGATTAATCTATTTCCCAGGTTAAAATAATTTATTTCTGAGTCTTAATATTTTGGTATATGAACGTCTTAGACGTTAGTACTTGCTTTGGGGTTAAAATAAATGAATGGTGATAATACATATGTATGTACTAATGCATATATGTAATATTATACATAATATGTACTAGTACATACATGTTACTATCAGAAGATAGTTTAATTTAGAATTCTGGCTTTGGGAGCCAGGGGTGGGAGTTAAAATCTCCCTTTTCTGGGCGCTAGGGAGGAATTTAACCTCCGATCTTCGGATTACAAGACCGATGCTTTAATGCTAAGCTACTAGGGCAAGCTCATTTTAATGCTTTATTTTCCATTCATCCTGCTAATGGGACGAGCACGAGGAAAAGTGCGAAATATAAAATTGATGCTACTTGGCCAATGATAACATATGGATGTTCTACAGGTATGCCTCCAATTCATGTTAGGATTAGTATGTCTGCTACAAGTGTTCAGAAAAGAAACTGGGTGATTGGGCGGAATGTTAGTCCTCGTTGTTTTGAGGTGTGTAAGATTGGGACTACTATTAGGACTAAAATAGAAAATAGTAGTGCAAGGACACCCCCTAGTTTATTTGGGATGGATCGTAGGATGGCATAGGCAAATAGGAAGTACCACTCTGGTTTGATGTGTGGGGGAGTTACCACCGGGTTGGCTGGCGTGAAGTTGTCTGGGTCTCCTAGTAGATTGGGGGAAAATAGTGCTAAAGATGTTAGGGCTAACAGTATCAGTACAAATCCGAGAAGGTCTTTGTATGAAAAGTATGGGTGGAAAGAGATTTTATCTGCATCAGAGTTTAGGCCGGCGGGGTTGTTTGATCCGGTTTCGTGAAGAAATAGCAGGTGGAGGAGGGTCGCGGCGGCGATGATAAATGGTAGTAAGAAGTGGAATGCGAAGAATCGTGTTAGTGTTGCGCTGTCTACTGAAAAGCCCCCTCAAATTCATTGAACTAAGGTATCTCCTATGTACGGGACTGCTGACAGGAGGTTTGTAATTACTGTTGCGCCTCAGAAGGATATTTGTCCTCATGGGAGGACGTAGCCAACAAAGGCTGTTATTATAACTAGGAGTAGTAGAACTACTCCGATGTTTCAGGTCTCTTTGTAGAGGTAGGATCCGTAATATAGGCCACGGGCGACGTGTATATAAATACAGATGAAAAAGAATGATGCCCCATTAGCATGAAGGTTGCGGATAAGTCAGCCGTAGTTGACGTCTCGACAAATGTGGGCTACTGATGAGAATGCTGTTGAGATGTCTGAGGTGTAGTGTATGGCTAAGAATAGTCCTGTTAAAATTTGTGTAATTAGACATAGTCCTAGGAGGGATCCGAAGTTTCATCAGACTGAAATATTAGAGGGTGTTGGTAAATCAACTAGTGCATCGTTGGCGATTTTTATTAGCGGGTGGGTTTTTCGTAGGCTTGCCATTATTGTTCTTGTAGTTGAACTACAACGGTGGTTCTTCAAGTCATTGGTCTCGGTTAGAGCCCGAGCAAGAATTATGACCTATTTTATGTTTATGTTATTGGTGGCTTTGATCGTGGGTTTAATTGCTGTTGCGTCTAACCCAGCCCCCTATTTTGCTGCTTTAGGTTTAGTGGTGGCAGCGGGGGTTGGGTGCGGTATTTTGGTTGGTTCTGGGGGGTCTTTTTTGTCGTTAGTCCTTTTTTTGATTTATCTAGGAGGCATACTTGTAGTATTTGCCTATTCAGCAGCTTTAGCTGCTGAACCTTTTCCGGAGGCTTGAGGGAGTCGGTCTGTTGCCGGCTATGTGTTAGTTTATTTATTAGGGGTGGTTTTGATGGCTGGCATGTTTTGGGGTGGGTGGTATGAAGGTTCTTGGGTCATAGTTGATGGGCTAAAGGAGTTCTCTATGTTGCGGGGGGATGTTGGGGGGGTAGCTGTTATATATTCATTTGGGGGAGGGATATTAGTTATTTGTGCTTGGGTTTTGCTTTTAACTTTGCTTGTTGTGTTAGAGTTGACTCGGGGGTTAAGCCGTGGGACTCTTCGTGCAGTTTAGAGAATCGTTAATAGGATGCTTAGGGTTAATGTTAGAAGGAAAATGGTCAGGTACGTTTTAATTATTCCTCGTTGGATGTCGCTTATAATTTTTGACATTATTATTTGGGCCAAGGTTAATCCTTTTGGTCCGGATATCTCAAACCAAGTTTGGTCTAGCTTATTGGCGATTGACTGTCCGAGGGTGAGGTTGAGTTTTGGGGATGTTCGGTGAATTAATGCGGGGAAGTATCCTAGTATGTTCGAGAAGTTGTGTGAGGATATTGTAGGGGTAATTTTAATTTGTTTATTAGTTAAGGCTGTAAGTTCTATGGCTACTAGTAACCCTAAGATGGTAACTATGAGGGCCCCTATTTTTAGGGTTGTGGGTATTGTTATAATAGGTGTTTTTGAGGGCAGGAAGTTGGAGGTAATGATAAGTCCTGCAATGATACTTCCTCAGGCAAGTCGTTTAATGGGGTTAATTACTGACGGGTTATTTTCATTAATGGGGGATATTGGGAGGAATCGGGGGGACCCTATGGTAACAAAGAAAATGACTCGAAAGCTGTAGACTGCGGTAAATGATGTGGCGATAAGTGTAAGGATTAGGGCCCAGGCGTTAAGGTTTGAGGTGTTTAGGGCTTCAATAATAGCATCTTTTGAAAAGAATCCTGCAAGGAATGGGGTTCCTGTCAGTGCCAGGCTGCCGATTGTGAGATAGGTTGAGGTGGCTGGTATTAGGTTGTGAAGGCCTCCTATTTTGCGGATGTCTTGTTCGTCATTAAGGCTATGAATAATTGATCCTGAGCATAAGAACAGTATAGCTTTGAAGAAAGCATGAGTGCAAATGTGAAGGAACGCTAGTTGTGGTTGGTTTAGGCCGATTGTGACTATTATTAAGCCTAGTTGGCTTGATGTTGAGAAAGCTACAATTTTTTTAATATCGTTTTGGGTTAGGGCACAGGTGGCTGTGAATAGGGTAGTTAGGGCGCCTAAGCATAGGCAGGTTGTTAGTGCAGTTTGGTTATTTTCTATAAGGGGGTGCAGGCGAATTAATAGGAAGATTCCAGCTACGACTATAGTGCTGGAGTGGAGTAGGGCAGAGACTGGCGTGGGGCCCTCCATGGCAGAAGGAAGCCAGGGATGTAGGCCGAATTGGGCCGATTTTCCTGTGGCTGCCAGAATAAGTCCTATTAGTGGAATTGTTATGTCAAAGTTTTTTGACAAAAAGAAGATTTGTTGGATTTCTCAGGAGTTAAAGTTTATTGCGAATCATGCCATGCTTAAGATTAGTCCAATATCTCCTACTCGGTTGTAGATTACGGCCTGTAAGGCTGCTGTATTAGCGTCCGCTCGTCCGTACCACCATCCGATTAATAGGAATGATATGATTCCTACCCCTTCTCAGCCAATGAATAGTTGAAACATGTTGTTAGCGGTAACAAGGGTGATTATTGCCACCAAAAACAGTAGTAAGTATTTAAAAAATCGATTGATATTAGGGTCTGAGTGTATGTACCATAATGCAAATTCTAGAATAGACCAGGTAACATAGAGGGCGATAGGTGTAAAAATAAGGGAGTAGTGGTCAAATTTAAAGCTAATGTTTGTGTCAAATATGTGTGTGTTTATTCAGTGCCAGTTTGTAGTAACACTTTCTATTCCTTGATCTAGAAAGATTATTAGTGGTAGGAGGCTAATGAAAAATGCGGTACTTACGGCGGTTTTTACATGTGTGTCTGCTCAATCCGTTTTGAGTGGCTGAGGGTTTAGTGTTGTTAGTAGCGGGATGATAAGGATTGTAATAACTAAAATAAGTGAGGAGGATATAATTAGTGTTGTTGAGTTCATAGCTTCCACTTGGATTTGCACCAAGAGTTTTTGGTTCCTAAGACCAACGGATGAGCTGTTATCCTTCAGAAGCATGAGGAAGCCGCGGATTTTAACCGCGGTGCATAAGGATTAGCAGTACTTATTGATTTCTGTCCTTCCTTGGTGAGTAAGGGGGTTTTAACTCCTGTCTTTAGAATCACAATCTAATATTTTGGTTAAACTATACTTACTAATAGCACCAACCTCATATGAGTTCTGGTTTCACTACAAGGAGAATTACGGGGATAAGGTGAAGGGCCATTAACAAATGTTCTCGGGTGTGGAAGGGTTGGAGTTTTATAATGTGATCTGGTGTTGGGCCTCGTTGAGATATTAAGAATATGTACAGTGAGTAGCCTGCTGTGATTAAGGTGCCCGCTCCTGTTAGTGCAATAGTTCATGGGGATCAGTTGAATAAGGTTGTGATAATTATTAGTTCTCCTATTAGGTTAGGTAGAGGGGGAAGTGCCAGATTGGCTAGGTTGGCAATGAACCATCAAACTGCTGTTAGGGGGAAGATTAGTTGTAGTCCCCGGGCTAGGATTATGGTACGACTATGGGTTCGTTCATATGCTGTGTTGGCCAGGCAAAATAGTATTGAGGACACTAGGCCGTGGGCGATTATTAGGATAATTGCCCCTGAAAATCCTCATGGAGTTTGAATTAAAATGCCCCCTGCTACGAGTCCTATGTGGCTAACAGATGAGTAGGCGATTAGTGACTTAAGGTCTGTTTGTCGTAGGCAAATAGACCCTGTCATGATGATGCCCCATAACGCTAAGATAATGAAGGGGTAAACTAGTTCTTTTGATAGGGGGTCTAATATAATTATTATTCGTATTATTCCATACCCCCCTAGTTTTAGTAATACTGCTGCCAGTACTATGGACCCCGCAACGGGGGCCTCTACGTGTGCTTTGGGAAGTCACAGGTGTACGCCGTACAGTGGCATTTTTACTAAAAATGCGATGAGACAACCGGCCCACCAAATTTTATGGCCTCAGGAGTTTAATAGTAGTGGTTGGGAGTACTGGATTACAAGTATAGATAGGGTACCTGTGGATTGTTGAAGTAAAAGCAGTGCGACTAGAAGAGGTAGGGAGCCTGCAAGTGTATAGAATAAAAAGTAGGTTCCGGCATTTAGTCGTTCAGTTTGGTTCCCCCACCGGGTGATAATGATTAGGGTTGGAATGAGTGTAGCCTCAAATATAATATAAAATATAATGATCTCTGTGGCCCCAAATGCTATAACTAGGAAAGTTTGTAGCGAGGTTAGTAGTGTAATGTATAGGCGTTGTCGATTGATGGGTTCTGGGTTAATGTGATTTTGACTGGCTAAGATTATGAGGGGCAGTAGTCAGCATGTCAGGACTAATAGGGGGGTTGATAGGGGGTCTGTCCCTAAGTACGTGTTAGATGTGGCCCACCCGGTCTCGGATGTTCATTTTAGTCATGTAAGGCTTATGAGGGCAATTGAGAGACTGTGGGTGATTGTGGCTGTTCACAGCCACTTTGGGGAGATTAGTCAAATTGTTGGGAACAGTATAATTGTGGGGATTAGTACTTTTAGCATTGTAGGAGATTAAGGTTTTGTAGGCGGTCTGTGCCGTGGGTTCGGGCTGTGGCTACTAGAAGTGCGAGGCCTGTACTTGCTTCGCAGGCGGAGAAGGCTAGTAAGAGTATGGGAGCGGTGGAAAAACTTGTAGATTCAAATTGCAGTGTTCATAGGGCTAGTGCAATGAATAGGGATAATATTATGCCTTCTAGGCATAGGAGTGCAGAGAGCAGGTGGGTGCGATGAAATGCTAATCCTATTAATCCTAGGATGAATGCTGAACTGAAGCTGAAATGTACTGGTGTCATAAGGGGGCTGTGGATTTAAACCACAATTTTCTGAGTCGAAATCAGAGGTCTTTTTTGGACTAGCCCCCTTATTCTGCTCATTCTAGGCCCCCTTGGGTTCATTCGTAGATTAGCCCTAGGGTTAGTAGAACGAGAACCGTAGTTGCTCAAAAGAATGTTCCTGTGGGGTTGTGAAGTTGGTCACCTCAAGGCAGGGGGAGAAGAAGGGCGATCTCTAGGTCAAATAAGAGAAATAGAATAGCGACCAGGAAGAACCGCAAGGAGAAAGGTAGTCGGGCGGATCCTAACGGGTCAAACCCGCACTCGTAGGGGGAGAGTTTTTCTGCGTCCGGGTTTATTTGGGGTAGTCAAAATGATACGATTGCTAGGATTGAGGACAAGGCCATTGTGATAATAAGGATGGTTGTGATTAAATTCATTATCTTTCCCTGGGGTTTAACCAAGACTAAATGATTGGAAGTCACTTGTACTAATTTAAATACTAGAAAGATATGAGCCTCATCAGTAGATGGACACGTAGAGGAATAGTCAGACTACGTCGACGAAGTGTCAGTATCAGGCAGCGGCCTCGAAGCCGAAGTGGTGTTCAGATGTAAAGTGGTACTGGATTTGGCGAAGGAGGCAAACAGCCAAGAAGGTTGACCCGATAATTACGTGAAGTCCGTGGAATCCTGTAGCTACGAAGAATGTGGACCCGTATACTCCGTCTGCGATTGTAAAGGGGGCTTCATAATATTCTATGGCCTGTAATGCGGTGAAGTACAGTCCTAGTACGATTGTAAGTGCTAAGGATTGAATGGCTTGTTTTCGTTCTCCCTCTATAATGCTGTGGTGGGCTCATGTAACTGTCACACCCGATGCTAATAAGACTGCTGTGTTAAGCAGGGGGACTTCGAACGGGTCTAGTGTGGTAATCCCGGTTGGTGGTCAGCATCCCCCCAGTTCGGGCGTGGGTGCTAGGCTTGAGTGATAAAAGGCTCAGAAGAATCCGAGGAAGAAGAAAACTTCTGAGGTGATGAATAGAATTATACCGTAACGCAGTCCTTTTTGTACTGGGGGCGTGTGATGTCCTTGGAAGGTTCCTTCCCGGATAATATCACGTCACCATTGGAATATTGTAAGAAGTAGAAGAATTAGTCCAAGGGTTATTAGTGTTGTTGAGTGGAAGTGAAACCAGATTGCTAGGCCGGATGTTATTAATAGAGCGCCTACGGCTCCGGTTAGTGGTCATGGGCTAGGATCAACCATGTGAAATGCATGTGCTTGGTGTGCCATTAAACGTTTTCTTGTAGGTAGAGGCTTAGTAGAAGTACAAACACATAGGCTTGGATTATTGCAACTGCAACTTCTAGAAGTGTTAGTAAGAATAAAACAGCGGCTGTTAGAATTGCTACTGTTGGTATCATGGGCAGTAGCACGAAGACGGCTGTAGCAATGAGTTGAATTAACAGGTGGCCTGCAGTTAGATTGGCTGTAAGTCGCACCCCAAGGGCGAGGGGTCGAATAAATAGACTAATCGTTTCGATGATGATTAGCACTGGGATTAATGGGACGGGGGTTCCTTCTGGGAGAAGGTGTCCGAGGGCCACTGTTGGTTGATTACGCATGCCGATGATTACTGTGGCAAGTCAGAGTGGTACAGCAAATCCTATATTTAGTGAGAGTTGGGTGGTGGGTGTAAAGGTGTATGGGAGAAGACCAAGTATGTTAATGGTAATAAGGAATACTATTAGGGAAGCAAATAGTAAGGCCCACTTATGTCCTCCTACATTTAGAGGTAGTAGAAGTTGATTGGTGAAACGGTTGATGAATCATGTTTGAAGGGTAATAAGTCGGTTGTTTAATCATCGAGATGGGGGAGTTGGGAATAGAATTCAGGGTAGTGCGATTGCAATGGCAATAAGGGGAATACCCAGAAAAGAGGGACTTGCAAATTGGTCAAAAAAGCTTGTTATCATGGTCAGTCTCAAGGTTCAGTTTTGTGTTTTTCTTCGCTTATTGCGGCGGGTTCATTGGGTGTTGTATGATTTAGAATTTTAGTTGGAATGATGGTAAGAAAGATGATTCATGAAAATACTACAATGGCGAATCAAGGATTGGGGTTTAGCTGGGGCATTTCACTAGAGGTGGTCGGTAGGCGCGGAGCTTTGACTTAGGGGGGCAACGCTATGTCTATAATTAGCTTTCTAGTGAGGCGTCTTCTAGTATTAGTGAGGATCAGCCTTCGAAGTGTTCTAGAGGGACGGCTTCAACTACAATTGGTATAAAGCTGTGATTAGCGCCGCAGATTTCGGAGCACTGTCCGTAGAACACTCCTGGACGTGAGGCAATGAAGGCGGTTTGGTTTAGTCGTCCGGGCACTGCGTCTATTTTTACACCCAGGGATGGTACGGCTCAAGAATGAAGTACGTCTTCAGCGGATACTAATACACGGATTGGTGATTCTATTGGGACTACTATTCGGTGGTCTGTTTCTAGCAGTCGGAATTGGCCGGGTGTAAGGTCCTGGGTCGGGATCATGTAGGAGTCAAAGCCTAAGTCTTCATAGTCTGTATATTCGTAACTTCAGTATCATTGGTGTCCTATGGCTTTAATTGTTAAGTGGGGGTCATTGATCTCGTCTATAAGATATAGAATTCGAAGGGAGGGCAGAGCAATCAAAACTAGGATTACAGCTGGTAGGACAGTTCATACAATTTCGATTTCTTGGGAGTCTAGAATATATTTGTTGGTAAGTTTGGTAGAGACCATTGCAATAATAATATATAGTACTAGAGTGCTGATTAAAAACACAATTATTAGGGCGTGGTCGTGGAAGTGAAGAAGTTCTTCTATAACGGGTGATGCCGCGTCTTGGAATCCTAGTTGTGTGGGATGTGCCATTAAGCCAGGGGCTTAAGACATACAGGGATTTAACCTGTAATACCACCTTGACAAGGTGGTGTAATTTACATTTTACTAATGTCTTTAGAAGAAAGTGACAGAGTGGTTATGTGACTGGCTTGAAACCAGTACATGGGGGTTCAATTCCTCCCTTTCTCGTTAGTTTGATTGAACTCGGACGAATGCTGGCTCTTCAAATGTGTGGTAGGGCGGAGGGCAGCCGTGAAGTCATTCTACGTTTGTTGTGGTTAATTCTACTGAGGATACCTCTCGTTTGGCGGCAAAGGCTTCTCATAGGATAAATAGGAATATAATTACTGCGACGAGGGAGATGAGGGACCCGATAGATGATACTGTGTTTCATAGGGCGTAGGCATCTGGGTAGTCAGAATATCGTCGGGGCATTCCGGCTAAGCCTAGGAAGTGCTGAGGGAAGAATGTTAGGTTTACACCGATAAATATTACGCCAAAGTGGATTTTTGTTCAAGTATCATTTAGGGTGTACCCTGAGAATAGTGGAAACCAGTGAACAAAGGCTGCTATAATGGCAAATACGGCACCCATTGATAGTACGTAGTGGAAGTGTGCAACTACATAATATGTGTCGTGGAGCACAATATCTAATGATGAGTTGGCTAACACAATTCCTGTTAGCCCGCCCACTGTGAAAAGGAAAATAAACCCTAAGGCCCAGAGCATGGGTGTGTCCCATTTGATAGAGCCGCCGTGTAGTGTGGCGAGCCAACTAAATACTTTTACACCGGTTGGGATGGCGATAATTATTGTTGCGGATGTGAAGTAGGCACGGGTGTCTACGTCTATTCCAACAGTAAACATGTGGTGGGCTCAAACAATAAACCCAAGGAGGCCAATAGCCATTATTGCTCAAACTATTCCTATATAGCCAAATGGCTCTTTTTTACCAGCATAATAGGCGACAACGTGTGAGATGATTCCAAAGCCGGGTAAAATAAGAATATAAACTTCTGGATGGCCGAAGAATCAGAACAGGTGTTGGTACAGGATTGGGTCTCCCCCTCCTGCCGGGTCGAAGAATGTGGTATTAAGGTTTCGGTCTGTGAGAAGTATTGTAATTCCGGCGGCTAGAACTGGAAGGGAGAGGAGTAGGAGCACAGCTGTTACAAGCACAGCTCAGACGAATAAAGGTGTTTGGTACTGGGAGATAGCTGGGGGCTTCATGTTGATAGTAGTGGTAATAAAATTAATTGCCCCTAGAATTGATGAGACACCTGCCAAGTGAAGTGAGAAAATTGTGAGGTCCACGGATGCTCCTGCGTGGGCAAGATTACCTGCAAGCGGTGGGTAGACTGTTCACCCTGTTCCAGCCCCAGCTTCAACGCCAGAAGAGGCCAGCAATAGTAGGAATGATGGGGGAAGGAGTCAGAAGCTTATGTTATTCATTCGTGGAAATGCTATATCAGGTGCTCCGATTATCAGTGGTACGAGTCAATTCCCAAATCCTCCGATGAGAATCGGTATTACTATAAAGAAAATTATTACAAAGGCGTGGGCAGTAACAATAACGTTATAGATTTGGTCATCGCCTAGAAGTGATCCGGGTTGGCTAAGTTCAGCTCGAATAAGCAGGCTTAAAGCAGTTCCCACTATTCCGGCTCAGGCACCAAATACAAGATAAAGGGTACCAATGTCTTTGTGGTTTGTAGAAAAGAATCAGCGCGTAATTGCCACAGGTAGGGTAGCCGAGTTTTAGGCGGTGGGTTGTAGCCCCGAAGACAGAGGTTTAAGTCCTCTTCCTATCACAGCCTCGTGGTGAAGAAACATGTTGGATTGCAAATCCAGAGACGTAGAGTAATACTCTGCCGGGGCTTTTCCCGCCTTTCAGGCCAACGGCGGGAAAAGTAGATGGATGCTCGCTGGTTTGAGCGCTTAGCTGTTAACTAAGAGTTTGTAGGATCGAGGCCTTCCCATCTAGTAAGGCCTTAGTTTAATAAAAACATTTGATTTGCAATCAGAAAATGCAAGATAGATTCTTGTAGGCCTTATTCAGGGACTAGAAGATTTTCACTTCTGCTTAGAGCTTTGAAGGCTCTCGGTCTGGTGCTATCCTAAATCCCTTAAGTAACTAGCATTAAAATAGCTGGAGTTATGGGTAGGAGGCCTAGAGCAATTGTAGTTGAGATAGTTAGAGGTAGAGATGTTTGAGTTGTTTTTACTCGTCATGGTGTGAGTGAGTTTGTTACATTTGGGGAAATTGTTAGTGTTATTGCATAGCATAGTCGAAGGTAAAAGTACAGGCTAAGCAGGGCTGCGAGGGCTATAATAGTGGCGGTAGCTGAAAGATCTTGTTTTGTTAGTTCTTGAAGGATCAATCATTTTGGCATAAACCCTGTTAGGGGTGGTAGTCCGCCTAGCGAGAGTAGTACGAGGGCAGTGGTTGTTGTTAAGATGGGGCTATTTGATCACGTTATTGCAAGGGTATTGATTTTTGTGGCGGAGGATGTCTTTAGTGTGAGGAAAGCTGCTGAGGTTATGAAGATGTAGGCCCCTAGTGCAAGGAGTGTAAGTTGAGGGGCATATTGTAAAATAATAACTATTCAGCCTATGTGGGCGATGGAGGAGTAGGCCAGGATTTTTCGGAGTTGAGTTTGGTTTAATCCTCCCCATCCGCCAGCTAGGGTGGATATAAGTCCTAGAGAAGTTAGTAGGAGAGGGTCGATGGCTTGAGCTGTTTGAATAATAAGGGCCAGGGGGGCTAGTTTTTGTCAGGTTGATAGAATTAGGCCTGTTAATAGGTCTAGTCCTTGCAGAACTTCTGGTATTCAGAAATGTATTGGTGCAAGCCCAATTTTAAGTGCTAGGGCGGTAATTACTATAGTGCTGGCAATTGGGCTAGATATGTTGTTTATATCTCATTCTCCTGTAATTCAGGCATTCGTTGTGCTTGCAAACAGGATTATTGCTGCTGCGGTTGCTTGAGTCAGGAAGTATTTTGTGGTGGCTTCTACTGCTCGGGGGTGATGATGTTGCGCTATTAGGGGCACGATTGCTAGGGTATTAATCTCTAGCCCTATTCAAGCTAATAATCAGTGAGAGCTGACAAAAGTTAGGGTGGTGCCTAATCCCAGGCTGGATAGTAGGATTATTAGTACGTAGGGGTTCATTGATGGAGGAGGGACTTTAACCGTCATGTTCGGGGTATGGGCCCGAAAGCTTTATTAGCTGACCCCATCCTAGAAAGTGGTGTAGAGGAAGCACTAAGAGTTTTGATCTCTTGGGCATGGGTTCGATCCCCTTCTTTCTAAGAACTGAGGGGACTTTAGCCCCTATAAGCCACTCTATCAAAGTGGTCCCTGAGCATTCGGGCACAGTTCCTAAACTATAGTTGTGGGGGAAGGCCTGCCAGTGCAATTGGTAGGGCAATGTGTCATAGTACGAGGGCTAGTGTTAATGGCAGGAAGTTTTTTCATACAAGGTGTATAAGTTGGTCATACCGAAATCGGGGGTAGGAGGCCCGGACTCATAGGAAGATAACTGATAGGAACGCGGCTTTAATTATGAGGCTAATTGTTGTTAGTTCGGGTATGTTTGGGAAATGAGAAGATCCTAAGAATAGTACAGCTGATAGGGTGTTTATTATTAGAATGTTGGCATATTCAGCCAGAAAGAATAAGGCAAAGGGCCCTCCTGCGTATTCTACATTGAAGCCCGAGACTAGTTCTGATTCTCCCTCTGTTAGGTCAAATGGTGCTCGGTTTGTTTCAGCTAGGGTTGAAATATATCACATAGCTGCTAGGGGTCATGCCGGGGCCAGGAGTCAAATGCCTTCTTGGGCCGTATTAAACGTTTGAAGAGTGTAGCCGCCTGAGAAGATGATTACTGAGAGAAGGATGAGCCCCAGGCTTACTTCATACGAAATTGTTTGGGCCACTGCTCGTAGGGCCCCAATTAGTGCGTACTTTGAATTTGATGCCCATCCTGATCCTAGGATGGAATATACTGCTAGGCTTGAGAGGGCTAGGATAAATAGCACACCCAAGTTTAGGTCAATAATGGGGTAGGGTATAGGTATGGGTGCTCATAGTGTTATGGCGAGAGTTAATGCAAGGATGGGGGTGGCTAAAAATAAAAATGGGGATGATGTAGAAGGCCGGACGGGTTCTTTGATAAAGAGTTTTACTCCGTCAGCGATGGGCTGTAATAGTCCGTAGGGTCCTACTACGTTGGGGCCTTTTCGTAGTTGTATGTATCCTAGCACTTTTCGTTCAAGTAGTGTTAGGAAGGCCACTGCTAATAGGACTGGCACGATGTAGGCTAATGGGTTGATTAAGTGGTTCATTAGAGTGTTTAGCATAAACTGAGGAGAGGATTTGAACCTCTGGTGTAAAGGGCTTAGGTCTTTCGCAATTTACCATGCTCTGCCACCCCAGTATGCCCTTATTTTGGGCGGCAGGGGTTTTAGCCCTCCCTTTATTTAATTTATTTGTTTTCATTAATTAGAGGTGGGGCGTGCTTTAAGTATAGGCCCCTCTTTTCCGATCCTTTCGTACTAGGAAAAGTAGCGTTACAGATAGAAACTGACCTGGATTGCTCCGGTCTGAACTCAGATCACGTAGGACTTTAATCGTTGAACAAACGAACCCTTAATAGCGGCTGCACCATTAGGATGTCCTGATCCAACATCGAGGTCGTAAACCCCCTCGTCGATATGGACTCTGGGAGAGGATTGCGCTGTTATCCCTAGGGTAACTTGGTTCGTTGATCGGCCGTTAGGCCGGATCATTATTGGTCAGATGTTCTGCGGCTTAGAGATGTTTCTCTTGGTTTTAGGGATTTTCCCCATTCCACTCGGAGGCTGGTTTTTCCTCCGTGGTCGCCCCAACCGAAGGTAAAATTTTAGTTACCACTAAGTTCTTTCTTTTTATTGAGTTGTTTGACGTGGTTAAATTTGTACCTTAAGCTCCAAAGGGTCTTCTCGTCTTGTATTTTCATACCCGCTTCTGCACGGATAGATCAATTTCACTGACCGGAAGGGGGAGACAGTTAAGCCCTCGTTTAGCCATTCATACAGGTCTCTATTTAAAAGACAAGTGATTGCGCTACCTTTGCACGGTCAAAATACCGCGGCCGTTGAACCCGTAGTCACTGGGCAGGCTGGACCTCCTATACTTAATCTAGTTGCAGGAGGCGATGTTTTTGGTAAACAGGCGAGGCTTGTGTTTGCCGAGTTCCTTCCCTTTCTTTTAGTCTTTCCTTTAAAAATAGCACTCCAGTGTGGGGTTAACGATTATTCAGTTGCGAGTTTTTCTCGGTTTCTGTGTTGTTCGCAGTACTCTCTTGGGTTGAGTTCGTTATTTTCCAGTGGTTTGTCCGATCTGGTCTACACTTGTGCTTGGAGAAGAACAGGTCTTCTTGTTACTCATTTTAGCATAATTTCTTCCATGCAAATATGGAATAGCCTGATATTTTTAGGGGAATAAGATTTTTTATCAGTATAATAAACTTTATTCTGTTTGAGCTTTAACGCTTTCTGCTTAGATGGCTGCTTTTAGGCCCACTAAAACAGTTTGTTTTAAATATTATGATCTTTATCCTCCTGGTAAGGTTGTATCCTTTGTTAAAGGGGCTGTACCCCCTTTAACTAACTCCCGCGCATTTCCCTTAAATCACCTTAAAGTTTAGGGTTTTGGTTTGGGGTGTGCGGGGCTGAACTTCTATCCATTTCTCAGGCAACCAGCTATCACCAGGTTCGGTAGGTCTGTCACTTCTACCCGGAGCTCTTCCCACTCTTTTGCCACAGAGACGGGTTAGCCCTAATTTATAGGCTGTCTCGGGGTAGCTCACCTGGTTTCGGGGGTTCAAACTAAAGGTCTCTTTGCTTGAAAATACTTACTAAATCATGATGCAAAAGGTACAAGGTTTAACCTTTGTTTTTTAGTGCTTGTATGGGCTATTTCATTTCTCTTTCAGCTTTCCCTTGCGGTACTTTCTCTATTGCTTTGGTGAACCTTTTCTGTCTCCCATACTCAGGTAAAAAAATGGTTTAATTTTTAGGGGTTGGCCATGTTTTTTTATAAACATTGTTGGTTTAAAATTAGTGATTAAGCTAGCTGTTTGGCTCAGGGTGATCCAACTTGCATGGATGTCTTCTCGGTGTAAGTGAGATGCTTAACTAACTCAGCCACGCCCTGGGTTTAATCCAAGTGCACCTTCCGGTACACTTACCATGTTACGACTTGCCTCCCCTTGTCAGTGCTTTGATATTATGTACTTTTAATGCATGTTGACAGGGGAGAGTGACGGGCGGTGTGTACGCGCCTTAGAGCCGGGTTCAAAAGGACACGCTGCTTCCTTTTTACTACTAAATCCTCCTTCAAGCACTATTTCATGTTGCGTGTTCGTAGTATTCTAGTGGTAGAAAATGTAGCCCATTTCTTCCCGCTTCGTGCGCTACACCTCGACCTGACGTTCTGGGTTGTGCCCATTTTGCTTACTTTTGTTGCCTTCACAGGGTAAGCTGGCGACGGCGGTATATAGGCTGGGGTGGCTAGAAGTGGTGAGGTTTAACGGGGGTTATCGGTTCTAGAACAGGCTCCTCTAGGGGGGTCTAAGGCACCGTCAGGTCCTTTGGGTTTCAAGCTAATGCTCGTAGTACCCTGGCGGGCGTCTAATTGTAGTTGGACGTCTAAGTTTATGGCTGAGCATAGTGGGGTATCTAATCCCAGTTTGTTTCTCAGCTTTCGTGGGGTCAGGTGAATTTTATTAAAGCTACTTTCGTGAGGTTGGACTTCGGACACCTAGAAGCGTATGACGGCCAAAGGGCCATTTGGCTTTATCGTTGAGTTCCTTCCTTAACCACCCTTTACGCCGTAGTATAATCAACTGGGGCCTCTCGTTTAACCGCGGTGGCTGGCACGAGTTTTACCGGCCCGACTTAGCCCTGACTGAGTCAAGTTTTCACTTATGGCTTAATGTCTATCACTGCTGAATTCCCTTGGGGGTGTGGCTTGGCTAGGCGTCTTGGGCTAAAAATTTGTGCCTGATGCCCGCTCCTTGTCCCCGGGCAGGGGATTGAGGGCATACTCACGGGGTTGCGGAGACTTGCATGTGTAAGTTGGGCTAGAGCTGATAATAAGGTCAGGACCATGCCTTTGTGCATGCGGAGCTTCTTAGGGCCCATCTTAACATCTTCAGTGTCATGCTTTGTGTTAAGCTACGCTAGC